CGAGGGGACTAGGGCAAAGAAATTAAAACCTCGAGCTCGAGGACGTAGTTATCCAATAAAAAGAACTACCTGTCATATAACTGTTTTCGTGAAAGATATATCTTTAGATGAATATGAACAGGTATCTAAGTATCCTGCGATAAAAAAATCTAGAAACAAGTATGTAACTCCGGTATACGATCCGTTGTACGATGATGTAGATATTACTGGAGGGGTATGGGACAAAAAATAAATCCACTTGGTTTCAGACTTGGGACAACCCAAAGTCATCATTCCCTTTGGTTTGCACAACCAAGAAATTATTCTGAGGGTCTACAAGAAGATCAAAAATTCAGAAATTTTGTCAAAAAATATGTACAAAAGAATATACCACTATCCTCCGCAACCGAGGGAATTGCACGTATAGAGATCAAAAAAGGAATAGAGGAGATCGAGGTCATACTCTTTATGGGATTCCCAAAGTTATTAACCGAAAATAGACCGCAAGGAGTTGAAGAATTCAAAAGAAATTTCCAAAAAGAATTTCATTATATAACCCGAAAACTTAAGCTTTCTATCAAAGGAATTGCAAAACCTTATGGAAACCCTAATATTATTGCAGAATTTATAGCCGAACAATTAAAGAATAGAGTTTCATTTCGAAAAGCAATCAAAAAAGCTATTGAATTATCTGAAGAAGCAGATACAAAAGGAATTCAAGTACAAATTGCAGGGCGTATCGATGGAAAAGAAATTGCACGTGTCGAATGGATCAGAGAGGGTAGGGTTCCCCTACAAACCATTCGCGCTAAAATCGATTATTGTTCCTATACAGCTCGGACTATCTACGGGGTATTAGGTATCAAAATTTGGATTTTTAGAGACAAGGAAGAAGAATTTGTATCCATTGATTGATGAAAATATAGGAAAATTCATGAATTCTTTTTCTGTCCAATCAAAGAAAGCAATTCTAATTTTTCATTCTTTAATTCTATACGGTTTAATAAAAATTGGATTGACCTTTCGGTATAATTGCTATGCTTAGTGTGCGACTCGTTGGTTTTTCGGGTTAGGATAAAAAAATACGAGCTCGGTAGTATGAAAACCAACTCATCACTTCGTATTATCTGGATCTAACGAACCAGTCAAGATATGATAAATCGGTCATATCTTTGTAGCAACTGAGATTTTGACGTTCAAAAATTCTAAGTTTAAAGCAAAAAAAAAAAAGAAAAAGGTGCGGATAAATGGAAGGATGAAAGAAAGAGATAAAAAGAATAGCAATGCTATAAAATCCAACATGTAAGGTCTATGCGCCATATCCTAAAAAACAGTGTAATAAAGCATCAATACTAATGGATTCATCCATAATGAAATAGTCAATGAATCCTCAGTATAGAAGAAAAAAGAGCTTCGAGTCAATAAAGACTAAGAAGGTTGACTCGAGAATAAATTGCATTATTAGCTCCATTGTAGGATTAGGACCTAACCATTAAGTACGAAGCGGTGGGAACGAAGGAACTTGTGAATGCAAAATCTTTTATTGAACAAATGAATCTTAATAATTCACTAGTCTGGATGGCGAAATTAACCAGAAAAAATGCATCAACTTTCAGAAATCCCGACCGGAGGTTAAGACTGAAATCGAGATTGCAAGAGTAAACATTCGCCCGCGAATTTTTTTTTATTGTTAGATTTAGATAAAGCACAAAGGAAAATAAAGATTGATTGGGACACTAAAAAAAAAAATTATTTCTAATTTTAGAATAGTTATTCAAATTAATTGAAATTCCATTTTGAATACTTTTTTCGCGAGGAGCTGGATGAGAAGAAATTCTCATGTCCAGTTCTGGAGTAGAGATGGAATTCCGAAACAACCATCAACTATAACCCCAAAAGAACTAGATTCCGTAAACAACATAGAGGAAGAATGAAAGGAATATCTTTTCGAGGTAATCAGATTTCTTTCGGCAAATATGCTCTTCAAGCACTTGAACCTGCTTGGATCACATCTAGACAAATTGAAGCAGGTCGACGGGCAATGACACGAAATGCACGCCGTGGTGGAAAAATATGGGTCCGTATATTTCCAGACAAACCGGTTACAGTAAGACCTGCCGAAACACGTATGGGTTCGGGGAAAGGGTCCCCTGAATATTGGGTAGCTGTTGTTAAACCAGGGCGAATACTATATGAAATGGGTGGGGTAACCGAAAATATAGCTAGAAGGGCTATTTTAATAGCAGCATCAAAAATGCCTATACGAACGCAATTTCTTATTTCGGGATAAAAACACAGAACGGAGAGAAATGAGTCTTGGGGATAAAACAAAACCGCGGGTTTCTTTTTTTAGACAAAAAATATTTCTTTTATTTTCTTCATCCTTTGCATCGTAAGAATAGACTCAAAAATTTAATATGATTCAACCCCAGACCCATTTAAATGTAGCGGATAACAGCGGGGCTAGAGAATTGATGTGTATTCGAATCATAGGAGCTAGCAACCGTCGATATGCTCACATTGGTGACGTTATTGTTGCTGTGATCAAAGAAGCTGTACCTAACATGCCACTACAAAAATCAGAAGTAGTCCGAGCTGTAATTGTTCGTACTTGTAAAGAACTTAAACGCGACAGCGGTATGATAATACGATATGATGACAATGCTGCAGTTGTAATTGATCAAGAAGGAAATCCAAAAGGAACGCGAATTTTTGGTGCAATCCCCCGAGAATTGAGACAATTCAATTTTACTAAAATAGTTTCATTAGCTCCCGAGGTATTGTAAAATACAATGAGATGTTGATTTTTTTTATCCCCTTTTGGGGTATTTGAAAGAAATAGAAAAAGAACTTGATTCATTCGTTGAATGTGTCTCACGTATATACCTTTTTTCAATTCATATATCATCATAAATAAAAAAAAAAAAAAAAAACAAAGAAAAACATGTTGATTATATTCAAATTCGAGGAAACAAAAATTTAAGTTCATCATGAGCAGAGACACTATTGCTGAGATACTAACCTCTATACGAAACGCGGATATGGATAGAAAAAGAGTTGTTCGTATAGCATCTACGAATATTACCGAAAATATTGTTCAAATACTTCTTCGAGAAGGTTTTATCGAAAATCTCCGAAAGCATCGAGAAAAAAACAAATCTTTTTTGGTTTTAACCCTGCGACATAGAAGGAATAGGAAAAGACGATATAGAAATTTTTTAAATTTAAAACGGATCAGTAGACCCGGTCTACGAATCTATTCTAACTCTCAACGAATCCCTAGAATTTTAGGTGGGATGGGGATTGTAATTCTTTCTACTTCTCGGGGTATAATAACAGACCGAGAGGCTCGACTAGAAGGAATCGGCGGAGAAATCTTGTGTTATATATGGTAATCCTTTTACATGGGATCCAAAACCTCTTTATCTTTGTAAAAAAAATAAAGAAAAGAGGTGATGGGATCCAAAACCTCTTTATCTTTGTAAAAAAAATAAAGAAAAGAGGTGAATTGTCTAATACCCTTTCTCCTCTATTAGTTAATACAAAAAGGAGGTTTTACCTGAAATGAAAGAACAAAAATGGATTCATGAAGGTTTAATTACGGAATCGCTTCCCAACGGCATGTTCCGGGTTCGTTTAGATAATGAGGATCTGATCCTAGGGTATATTTCAGGAAAAATCCGACGTAGTTTTATACGGATACTGCCGGGAGATAAAGTCAAAATTGAAGTAAGTCGTTATGATTCAACCAGAGGGCGTATAATTTATCGACTCGAAAACACGGATTCAAAAGATTAGGCGGGTTTTATGCAATATGATTCGAAATGAAAAAATGCAAGAAACTTATTTTCTACCAACAAGTAGATTGAGAATGAAGATTGAGGAATGACAAATATGAAAATAAGAGCATCCGTTCGTAAAATTTGTGAAAAATGTCGCCTAATTCGCAGGCGGGGACGCATTATAGTAATTTGTCCCAACCCGAGACATAAACAAAGACAAGGCTAATCAGACTTGCTAAAGGACTCAGTGTCCAAATAAGGAATCTGTTTTGATTTGAAATGGATATATCCATATGATTCATATTTATGAGATGATAAAATATGGCAAAAGCTATGCCGAGAGTCGGTTCACGTAGGAATAGGCGTATTGGTTCGCGTAAGAGTGTACGTAAAATACCAAAAGGGATTATTCATGTTCAAGCAAGTTTCAATAATACTATTGTCACGGTTACAGATGTAAAAGGTCGCGTGGTTTCCTGGTCCTCGGCAGGTACTTGCGGCTTTAAGGGTCCGAGAAGAGGGACACCCTTTGCAGCTGAAACTGCAGCAAAAAATGCTATTCGTACAGTAAGAGATCAAGGTATGCAACGAGCCGCAGTCATGATAAAGGGCCCCGGGTTAGGAAGAGACGGAGCATTACGCGGTATTCGTCGAAGCGGTATACGATTGACTTTTCTACGAGATGTAACCCCTATGCCACATAATGGCTGTAGACCTCCCCAAAAAAGACGTGTATAGAAATGAACAGTGAAGAAATTTCAAGAAAAACAAGAGAAATAAATAATTCAATCAAATAAAAAAAATATTACTATGGTTCGAGAGAAAGTAAGAGTATCTACTCGGACACTACAGTGGAACTGTGTTGAATCAAGAACAGACAGTAAGCGTCTTCATTATGGGCGCTTTGTTCTGTCTCCACTTATGAAAGGCCAAGCCGACACAATAGGCATTGCAATGCGAAGAGCTTTGCTTGGAGAAATACAAGGAACATGTATCACACGTGTAAAATCTGAGAACGTCCCGCATGAATATTCTACTATAGCAGGTATTCAAGAATCAGTTCCTGAAATTTTAATGAATTTAAAAGAAATTGTATTGAGAAGTAATTTATATGGAACTTGTGGCGCGTCTATTTGTGCCAGGGGCCCGGGATATGTAACTGCTCAAGATATCATCTTACCGCCTTGTGTAGAAATCGGCGACAATACACAACATATAGCTAGGTTAACAGAACCGATT